TATTGTAGATTTTTCTTGACAATAATTGGGGTGGAGAAAATACCCACTCAAATTGAAAATAATGTTACTGCACGGACGGGGGTTATAAATTTTTTCATTTTCATCGATTAAATAATATTTAAATTTAATTATTTGAAAAGTCTGTTTTAAATTGTCAAGTTGCAAATAGTTATTTAACAAGATCTGATTATGAGTTATTAAATGGTAAAATGAATAAACATTCGCAATTAGAAAGGCTGTTCCTAAAGGCCCTGGCGAATTCTTAATTGGAATTACAGGATCTTTTGTAATTTGAATTGATTCTTTTATTGCATTATGATTGTGATATTTTACATCGTTGAATGGACCCATTCGAAAACAATTGGATGATGACAAAATTATCAACGATTGGAATCCCTTATTTCTATTCAACAATGTATGAATAGTTCTTTGATTTTGATTATTTTGATTAAGGAGTTGTTGAATTCTTACTTTAGAATAAATGGAAGAAAACGGATTTATATTGGTGCAATCTAATCCATTATCCGGGAGCAATCCTGAACCCGGCGGATTATTCCTTTTTCCGATATATAAAATAGTGGATTTCTGCAAGTCGATTCTTAGGAAATGTCGAATCAAACCGTTTGCCCTTATTTCAACAAAAGAAGCACGAGCTTCTTGACTAGAAGAACTTTTTTTGTCTTGGTCCCAATTTAATACTAAACAAGTCCGAACTAATTGAATATTTGTATCATAAATTCCTCGAATTGGTTTACCATTTCCATAAAGGATATAATTGACAACTCGAAGTTTCACATTATCCCTTTCCTGCAACAGATCCGGGGGGAAAAGCGTTCCTAAAGTTATACCGTCCGTTATTTCATATGTGACGACAGGGCGAACCAAAACAAAATACTTTTTCTTACTAGGTGTGATCCGTTGAACGTAGATCCAATTTTTCCATTTTTTGGATTCCTTGGAATTTTGTTTTCCTACTCCCGGTGGTATCAAAACGCCACTATGTCGGGATATCTTATCTGTCTCTCCGGGAAAATGAATATCTCCAGAAAAAATTTTAAGTTCAATTCTTTTTTTTTTTCTCTCCACTCGGACCAACCCGCCCACCCGGCTTTTTATATTTAAAGTAATTTGTGTATCCACCCCAATGATACTATTGTTCTGTACCATTATGGAAGAAGATCCAGGTAATATATGCACTTCCTCGGGAATGAAAAAAAAACGATCTACCTTCATTTGGTATTTTGGCTTAAATTCCTTACCTCCTCGATACTCAATCAAATCCTCTTTTTTGACGATTGAATGCATTTCTAGAGTCCCATATTTAGTAATGCCCGAACTCTTTCTTCTATATCGAGGATCGTCCAAATAAGCAAGAATACTATTTCTACGGAAAACGCCATTGATGGGGATTTCAATCAAGATATCCGCGGGGGGTGTTAATTCATTCTCGCGTTTTTGAATCGATTGGAGTGGAATGATGAATCTATTTCTTCGCCTCTTTGAGAATAAATCAGAATTCTGGTAGAGAATGGTCGGATCTACGAGATTACAACGACCGGTACCTATAATTCGACTAAGGTCTGAATAATCAGAAATCCCATTTTCTTTTTTATCTGAAAAATCCGAAGTAAAGAATTTTTCTCTTGACGGATCATTCGTTCCTGAGAAGTTAGAAGTAGATTTTCTCTTGACAGAACGAGAATGCGCACTCATTTGATCTTGGTCCTTGTGGATTGAAAGTGAAACTAGACTGGATTTGCGCGGCTCTCCTAATAATATCCATAAATGACTTGTTTTTGGTAATAGATGAACATTTCCATATGTAAATTCGGGTGCATGATACACATCGGTGCTCCAGTGCATTTCTCCGTCTGAGTCAGAATAAATATGTTTTCGAACTTTCTCTTTAAAATTCAAAGTAGATGTTCCTGCGCGAATCTCAGCAATCACTTGTTCTGATTCTACATATTGATCGTTTTGAACTAAAAGAAAACTTTGGGGTGGAATATTTACATTATGTCGAATATCTTCACTTTCAATAGTTACAGACAAGTTTATAGAACAGAGAAAGGCGGGATGTCCGTGGCGTGTACGTGTCGGATGAACCAAATCTTCATTGAATTTTATTTTTCCATTAGAAGGGGCTCGCACGTGTTCTGCAGTACCCCCCGTGAATACTCCGCCGGTATGAAAAGTTCTTAATGTTAATTGAGTACCCGGTTCTCCAATCGATTGGCCTGCAATAATACCTACAGCTTCTCCCAATTCAACCAGGTCGCCGTGAGTAGGACTCCGTCCATAACATAATCGACAGATCCAAGATGCACTCCTACAAGTAAAAGGGGTTCGAATAGCTATTGGTTGTGCTCGAAAGGTTATGAATCGATTTACAAGTCCAATCCCAATGTCTTGATTTCTAGTGGAAATACAACGAGTGCCTATATATATATCATCAGCTAATACACGACCAATTAATGTTTGGATAAAAATCCTTTCTGGC